AGCATTCATTACAAGAAAAGACCAAATACATAGCCTAGACCGCTGATCCCAGAAAGACCACTGAAATACCATTGCTTCCTCGGTATTTGGTTCTTCTGTACCGTTCTCGGTCCATTTCCATCTTCATTCCTTGTTGTTTAAGCAGCTAGTCTTTTGGTTAGCGAAGCCAGTTGATCGATTCAAAGCCCGCCTGCTCATAGAAGGTTGGCTCCCGTATTATTAGAATGGAGTATATTACTCGAATGAGCGGTGAATCGGACAGATAGACGTGCTTCCTCTTAGAGATTGTATGTTCGAGTGTTCATCACGTACTAATTGTTTCAGATGCGACAGTTTTTCATAGAAAGCTTAGCGCTAGCTGATTTCGAAACAAAGGGGAGGAGATTGGAATTCACCAACTGCCTTTGAGAGTAGAGACTGCTATTTCGACAGGGCTAGTTCTACGGGCCTTCTGAAACTAATAGCATGTCTCAGGGGCAAGGGCGCAAGACCGAAACTCAATGTAGTGAGCTCATCCTCGCCAGAATCAAACTCAGAGTCGCAATCTTCCATGCCTTTCTAATCATCACAAGGCAAGGAAAGAGAAGATCTTTGGTCAATCTAGGTGGATTTCGTACTTTATGTTCTTTCTCTTCTTTTCTTATTTTCTTCCTCCTCTTCGCAGATTGACTCTTCCTTTCCATCACGAAAGCTTGAACTTGCTAGTGACCAGGGGCAAGCTGAATGAATCTCTTCTCTTGAAGGTTCTGCCGGCTGTTGTAGCACTTTTCACTCTTTCTCTTATACGCGAAGATTATGATTAGTTCAAATCAGCCTAGCTAGATGGAATGAAAGTTCCCCGGTAAGCTGGAACAAGGGAAAGGACAAAAGGTTGAACAGTCGGCTTATTCGTCTTTCAATGACACTTGTACTTTCCGGATTGGATTGACCCTCCCTTCTTCAAGTGCTTTACCCGATACAAAGTAGAACAGAGAGAGCCTTGGAATGAGCAATGACCAATTACTTAGTTATACGATAGCAACTACACAGAGAATGAACAATACCTTATTTGATACCAACTCAAGAGAGAGAGGGAGCTGGAATTGATTTGATCGGTCTCGAATACTCGAATCAATAAATAGGGTACTTAGAGAAGAGAACTGACTGGGTAGAATCTCACTGTGGTAAGTGAGCTGACATTAAGGAAGATTCTCAGAGTTTCATACCAATCACTCCATAAGCAGAAGGGTAGTCTCGAAGAACTATTGGAAAAGAGAGTGCTACGGCTCCTCATTCATCTTAGAAGCAAAGTGGAGGCCTTGGGTACTTCCTGGGTCTTTCCTTTCACATCAACGAATAAGAGAGGGGTTTTGGTTCGCTGGTTTCAGAGAAGAGGTTTGAAATTGACTTGTTGGTAGGAAAGCAACCGCATGCAGTGGCTGGCTTTTATGGAATTGAATGAATGAGTGTCCCTGGAAGCAAAATGGGATTCTCTTTTTCCAATCAGTCTGACATCAACCAAGAAAGAAAAGAGAAGGCTTTTTTTTCTTTTCTTCGGTGGCCTGTGAAGCACCTTCTTTGACTTAATGAAAGCCAAGTCAGGCAGTTGCTCTTCTTGAATGAAAGCGCCGGGTAGGAAGAAAATAGAAGAGAATAAGAGACTGAAAACAAGGGCAATCTCGACCAAGAGGCTGGACCAAGAAGCTCGTGCCAGAAGTGCCACCCAATAGCCAGTTTTTGAGATTCCAGAACAGAATAGGAACTCTGAAATCTACTAGACCTTTCTCTGCTATGAGATCATACAGTTTCCGCAGCAGTCCAAAACGGACTAGCTCAGGATCAACTGAAGTGACTTGCCAATCGCAATTCACGACTGGAGCATCGAAGAAGTCTTGGTCTTGGATGGACGGACTACATGCAGTAACGTAATACCATCGAAAGTAGGTGAGTTAGCCATTGTCTGACTTTCTTTTCTTGAAATGAATGTTGAAAAAGAAAGAAAACAGAGCAAGGAGAAATCGAAGGCCAGTGGAGCGCTTTTCCAAGGCAGCCTACTTGTCGCTGGTTGCAGGAAGGAACTATAGCTCTTTTTTTGACAAATCACCATGTTTTTCTTGGAATCTCTTCCTCGTAAGAAAGTCTCTAATAATGAATTGGATGCCATGTGACGTTAGCCTCTTCCCTCTGTGACTTCTTCGATCGATTGATGAGGCATGGAAGGTCGTTCGTGAAGTTGACTATTGATTCATTTCCATCAAACCTTCTTGCAAAGAGAAAGAGCCTATTCTGATTAAAGCGCTGTCGACTCTTTAAGAACAAGAGTGACAGTGGTCTCAGCTATTTATACCAGACCTGCGGCACAGTTCATTTCCTATTGAGTCAGATCTGGGATTAGTTTCCAAATGAATCTCATCCGTGAAAAAGAAATGAATTGATAGAGTCAGATTCATACTGAATCTATCCCACTAGCACTAGCTCGACGTCCCTTCTTTTCTTCTAGCACAACTGCGGATATGAACTCACCATCAAGAGCGGTAACCCCAAGAGTTTCTATTCTCGATGCACCGCTTAGCAATTGAATCACTAAGAGAACACCGCCTACGATCACTCTCCAAGACGGTTACTGTCAGAGAACTGGCACCGGATATGCCAACAGGACCAGAAAGACCGGTAATTGCTCCAACAGCTTCTTCTTGGTTACACATGTCACCCCCTTCTTGAAAAAAAGCCATTCTTGCAAGGACCGCTTTTTCCTATCAAACCGCTCCGCATCTAATATCACGAGATGGCATGAGCTTGTTCAGTGCCACAGCTCTATTCTATTTTCTTGAATAAGGTCTTTCAGAGCCTTCTACTTATAAAAGAAAAGGGCATAATGGTGAACTTATATATCAGATGGATCACATCAACTTCCATCCTCGTTCCAAAGTCAGTCCTCGAGACTGATCGGACTCCTTCATCCATAGTAGCAAGACTGCTTCAGGAAGACCAAGAGGATTGCTTCTAATATCAAGGGTACCGACCGCCTAGGATACGACCTCACTTTAGAATCGAAAGATAGAGCAGTGCGTCCACCGCTAATCCCGCTCTTCCGGGCCTCGTCAGGAGCCGAGCCGGATCTCTCTATCACGACGAGAGCTCTTTTGCGAGAAGACTCCAGCCTGACACTGCGCTTCCGGGCCTTTTCATTGAGTTCCACTTGGCTTTCGGGGACGGGCTTGTAACCATAGCTATCTATCTTCGTTGGGCATAGCGTTCTTTCCCCCATTTATCTGACTGACGCGCTTACGTAATTAGTTCGAAAAGACTAGCGACAACTCAGTTTCCATTGAAATAACCTCCCTGGGTCCGTTCTCAGTGTTCTTTTTCTCTGTTTCTAGTCATTGTTATATCCGCTACATCCCTTGTCTCATAGATGCTTCATCAATACAGCAATCATATCTCATATAAGCAGATTCTATTTCTAATATAATAAGAAGTGCGCGTTCACCATTAGCTTCAGTCGTCTAAGCGCTCTCACGTCCTTGTTCTTACTGCCATTCTAGTCCGGTTGCAGCCTTCTTTCATAATAAAGAAGTTCTTTTTCTTTGTTTCTGTCCGTTCCGAAAGGATCCCCTCACTCTTCGCTTCGCACCTCGGAACGTTAGTCAGTGTAGTTGATTCCTTACCGCAGTGAATAGTCAGTCCCCTTCTTTTATTGGATACAAAGATCCACCACAAGAAAAAGCTCTTCTCACTGCTCTGCTGCTTCTGTGGTTAGAAAAAGAAGAATTCATTTAGAAAGAAGATCCCTGTGTTGAGGATATAGCTAGCGATTGACAAAACAAGGCAGGGACAGGCAAAGCAAGTAGGTTGATTGACGGGATGGGATTCTCTCCTAAGCAAGATCTACCTTCCAACTCGCTGATTCAATCCCTCCCAAGAACCAAAAGTCATTTGGCAACTTCTTTCTATTTTAGTATAGTTAGAACAGAGTCTCAGAAAGATAGTGGTGATCACGCAGTGCAACTACGGCTAACGAATATCGTGTGGCCTCTCGACGTTAGTGAGGTTCATATGGTCCCTACCGTCCCGTTCGTTGAATATGAAGCTATGAGTGAGTCAAAATCTTTCTGACGTTCAATTTAGAGGTCATTCGTGCGCTCATTCTTGACCCCAGGGAGGAGCTCGACGAATCTTTGACGGAAGCCAAAGCGAAAGCGGATGGGAAGAAATCTTTGTGCCAGTGGTGAAATAGGTGGGAATCCAGGACAGTTTTTTAGGGACCAGTCCGACTTGTAGGTTTGAGGCACCCGCCTGAGGTTTTGAACCGATTTGGATACGAATTCCGAAGATTCACACTGTTTCGTCGACAAATTCGTAGTTCGGTGAAAAAGCCAGCAAGTGGAAAAAACTGTAACGAAGCCATAGTCTTTTTGGCATTGGCTAATTTCCTCCAAATTCATTTCCATTCCCGTGATATCATCGATGCTTTGCAGTCCACTGACGAGTCAATTTAAGCTCTTAACCCAGTTCCAGTTGTGTGAGATTGATTGTGACGCATCGATCAATTATGGTCAATTCTGTACCGAAGACAATCTCTTCTTCTCTTTTTCTCAATCCCCATTCGCTAGTTCTGAACCACGCAAGAATCTTCAAGCAGATGATCAGTCACACCTTTCGCTGGGCATACAAGTACACAGATAAATAGGACCCGTGGAAGATCCAAAAGGAAAGCTTTCCTTGGCTTCGTTCAGTGAGCAAGGACGAGAAACTTCTTAGCCCAATCTCCTGAAACTACTGAAGTTGGCTATTGTGCCTGTTGTCTTTGAAGAATGCTTCTAAACCTACTCAAAACTCAAACTGCGAGAAAGCAAACCGATTCAAAACTACACCGTCTTGCCCCATCGCCTTTTAGATAGAATGACATTCTAGGCACAAGGGAGCTTGCCCTTCCAAACTCATTCCCTGGAGCTTCCGGGAAGACAATTGCTTGACTTGAGTCCTATCGCAGGTCTGTCTTGGTGTGTGGGCGGTCTATGTTGACTCAATGATAACCACAAGAAATAAGAAGGCAATGTTTGATTAGCTAGTGTTATCAGAATTCTGCTTTTCCTTTTGCACCTTCCTCTTTCAATTCATCTGTTGAAAGCATAGACTTCTGAGGTCACCGGAGTTGTGGGATTGGACAAAACGAAGTAGCTTCATCCTTCCTTCGCTTGCTTTCTCTATTCACGGAAATCCCTTCTTCCTCTGCTTAGATAGTTTGCTCTGCTTTGATTGAGTCCTTAGCTAGTCGGCGTGTCTCTTCATTGCTGAATTGCATACTACCTACGAGATAGAATCCCAAGTAAGGAGTGCAACCAATCAATGCGTATGGGGCTTGATCGAGTGAATCGAATGAATGGAATCAAGACACAAGCACAAGCCCGACTCAGTTCATCTGTAGAGAGAAGTGACTAATACAGACTTCACTCATAGAGCTAGGTTATACCTTTCATGTACCGGGAAGAGGTATCTCCTCCTCACTACTGAGGCCTTTCCGTACCCCTGATTCCGACTATAGGAGCATAGAATGTAGACTAAGAGAGCTTGCGTAGACTGATCATTCTCAGGAGATTCAAGAGAGACAGATTCCTAGTTAAGGGCTTAGACAGGCGTTTATGCCACAACTACGTTTACCTCAGAAGAAGGGCTAACGTTGAGACCAGTCCTATGCTCGGAACATTGGGTTATACCTTTCTGGCTCGGAAAGGCTGCTGTTGCTTCTACGGCACTAAGATAGCCATAGCATAGAACTTCTTCTTCTTGGGCATATAGGCTCTTCACATAGGCACTTCTTCCTCACTCGGATCCACTACTCACAAAACAAAGCAGCCCTTCCAATTCACTACTAACAAAGCATTCCTGACAATCGTAGGGAAGAGCGGGCCTTTGCCGAGTAACGACAGAGTAGAACGAGGGAACTTGGATTGGATAAAGCTTGCCACCAATAGGTAGCCAGGTATGTGGAAGCGAGCAAATAAAGCAGTGGTTCTGTTGACATATAATCTAGATAAGTCATTTCATTCCTTCCAGAATCAACGAGTTCACTTGGTATCCTGACTGAACTTACCCAACATTTCTGAATTCGATCTTCTTTTCACCTGTAACAGTACACGAACTAGTAATGAAGGATTTGGCCTACCAACTGTGAGAGTAACCGAATATTAGTTATGTGCTGAGTGCACCAACAAGTCACTTTCTTATTAACCATAAGTATGTCATTCGGTATCCTTTCTTAGACGAGCATTTAGTTGCCTACCTGAAGTCAAAGAGAGTACCATGAAAAAGAAAAGCCTGGCTTGTATATATACGTGAATCTCAAGAAGAAAATCCAATCGAATTGAAAGAGAAGTCAAGTTGAAGTCCAGTTAGTATGTTATTAAAGAAACCTTATACCTATATGTGATAAGAGAAAGCTACCCTCAGGTTATATACTCCGGGATGAGATAAAGAGTACAACTTATGAACCACCATGGGATAGATAAATAGTACTGAATGATGAAAGAGCATTTAGGCCTGTCGGTATCCTTCAAAAAATATATGTGAAAGATAAATAGACCGAGAAGTCTAGTTCAGGTCTTTTTTCCTGTCGTCCAGACACGACTTGAAGTCACATGTCTTTGGAAAAAGAGTTGAAAAAGAAGGCCGAGGAAGGCCCAGTGAAAGTAGATCTATAAGTAACCAGAGTTTCATTCAGGCCTATATCCTAGAATATATCATCCACTTTTGACTGATAATGAGAAAGAAGTTAGCCTATCAAAAGGGATTCATCTTGAAAGTCTATGCCATATGTATGGAATGAATTGACCTATTCATCTGGAAACTAGTTGTGAAAAGTTTCGAATTACTTCATATTCCATGTGTAGAGATCTTAGCCTACTGTAGTGTAAGAGAAGGAGTAGAGCTCTATTTATTAGCCAAATGAAAGGCTGCGCCCTAGTTCTCTTAGCCGCAGTGAATGAAAGAAAGTGAAGCAAATAGTATGGCTTGTTGTCTGTAAGAAAAGGTTAAGCCTTCGTTCGACTAATATTTGACAGATAAGCATACACCAACAACCAACCAGTAAGTATGTGATGAAAGTAGTCCAAGAAGTAATGTTGACGTTTTCTGTTACAGTATCCGAACAATAGGAATCTTCCCAGTAAATAAGTCAAAAAGGTACGCAAAGAGTTATGTTACCCGAGCGAGGTGAGTCAACCAAGAAAAAAGGCCTCTATAGATAAGAGATTTATTAGAACATTTCCTTGAAACAGAAAGTTTCTTAATATCTTCACAATCAACCAGTCTTCAACAAAGAAATACTCACTATATGACTCAACTTCACTTCTCACCTGCCTATTCCTGTAAAAGCTTACGAAAGGAATGGTTGTTATATCCCACTTTGATCGTCCCCAGGGGACATATTCGAAGCGACTTCGTCGGGCATTGTATGGTGAGATTCAGGTTGAAGGTGACAAGCAAGTGGTCTTTTCCCTCTCCCCTAACTGAATGAATGGCGGGATTGAATCTCTAAAGAGAAGGTCTTCTTCCACGCTTATACCATTTCTGGGCTTCCGTTTAACCGGCGAGGAACTGAGACTTCGCCGTAGTAATGAACTCCACTCATAGCCTCTGGTTTAGTGGTTTCACTCCTATCCCCTACAATTGATCTCCTATTCCTCTCAGTTATGCAAGATGGCCTGGCGCCTTTATTTGGAGAAAAAAATCGATCCGCAGACCCATTGAGATGCGAACCGATCGACCACACCAGACTCTAAAAGAAAGAAGTCCCACCCCCTAGCTGCAGAAGTAGTTGTTGACTGGCTTCATGCTCTACCCAAAAGGAAAGCCAGCCCGGGTCAAACTAATAACCTTTCTCTCTCACAAAGAAAGAAGGTCGTTCGCAATCAGGTGCATAGTCCGTCCGGTATGTGTCATTGCTGGTCATTGGATTATGTGATATCCCCGCAATCCAACTTCTATTTGGGTGACAAAAGCTATCTCCCTCTCTCAAAGCATTTCCCCTTCATCGATTCTAGTTCCGGATCTCTTGGTTGTACTAGTATCTGCATCACCCTTGATTACGATTGATGGATTTTGACGGGGACCTCAAACTCTCAAGTAGACTCAAGCAACCATATGGGGATAGCCCCCTCTCCAAAGTCTATAGTACTTGCTTTCTTACCAACTGTTGGTTTCCTCAATATCAGCAGAGTCACTTCTTACTCTTTGTAACCCTCACTTCCAACTCAAACTCCTACATTCCGGGTCAAACTAATAACCTTTCTCTCTCATTTAGCGGTGTTCCGATCCATAGGGAGCAGTCATCTCATAAAATGTCAGCACCTTCGAAGTCGGCCTGTTCTCAAGTGAAGTAAAGGAAGGCTAAGGAGAGCGATAAACTAGACATATGAAAGAAGGACTCTTCGGGTTTCTTTCTAAGTCTAAGCTAAGTACTGGCTTTTTTTGCTTCTTCTGCTCTCCACATCAGGACTGACTTCTTTCTCCGCTAATCGATTAACGAATCCCTTCTTGGGGCATTAGGAGTCCCTCGCTGTGATCGACTAGTCTCGACCAAACACAGAAGCGAGAAAGGTAACTTCAGTCTGAGTGAGTAGGACTCGCCGCTAGCTTTCAATCTGGTATACCCACCCGAAACCTTAGACCTTAGCGATTTCACGTTCCGTCTTTCCTACTTCGCCACATTAACTCATTGGTTCCAGTCAATCAAGAAAGTCTGAGTTCAGAGCAGCGCGGAACTGGGTGACTTGCTGACGTCTTTGGTCTAGTCCCACCCGTTCGAAACCTTAGACCTTGGCTGCGTTTAGGCGCAGGAGATCAAGTTTGAGGTCCATAAGTTAGCAACTGAGCTGGCCACTACATGAAAGAAAAGGAATCTCTTTCCCTTCCATTGAATAAAGCCTTCCACGTACCACTCATATTCGCCTGCCCCTGCCTTCCATATTTCCGCTAGACGAGCTAGATTATTTACCCAGCCCAGCTAGAAAGAAGAAAACAGAACAAGACTGAGCTCTCTGATTTGTAGTGGAAAGAGTACTCCTTGAAAGACCTCTTCGACCAACGCAGGAGGAGGAGTATGTGGCTGCTAGTCCGATAGAAGGGCGAAGCGAGAGATTCATTCAAGAGGCCCATGTAGTGTAGTACGCGTTGGCAGCATTTGTTGCCTTAGATCACTCATATAGCTCTCGAGGAGATCAATACAAAGAAAAGAGAGAAATAAAGCACATCTCAGCTAAGCTCTCTGATCAAGCAAGTTCTTTTACTGCCTCAGGGAAAGGTGCGGAATTCCCGAACCAATTCAGTCTCGAAATGCAGATTAGGTCAATTCAGTGCCAGGGACATCTACTAGATTAGCAAGGAAAGTAGGTTTCCTCAAAGCTCTCTGCATACGATGGTCCTCCTCTCTCTGATGCAACAGAATCTCGTAGCATTGTTGGCTTCAGATACCGTTAGATGCCTTTGACAACCTGTCCCTGTACTCTTCGCTCTCCCCTTCGGCCTCAGAAAGCATAGAGATTCACTGGTTCGATAAGACCGGGTAAGAAGGCAAGATGTCAGTACTGAGCTACGGAAATGTACTTCCTCAGTTACTTACCTTCTAGCTCGTCTGAGCCCATACTCTATATTGGTACTACTCCCCTTCAGTAATACAGTATTCTCTATAACCTCAACCTCTATTAAAGAACATCAAGGCGGTGATATAGAGTATAGGCAGGGAGGAAACGATTTCTTGGTTGGTTTACGCTACCATTCACTTTGAATTGCATCTCGTGAACGAGCCTCGGAACGGAGATCCCTCAGTTCTGTAATAGAAAACTGATACATACGTTTATCTACTGATCATTTGACCTACGGCATGTCTCGTCTGGAAAGAGAAGCGGAGTCAGGGGAGTCCCACAGGGAAAAGATCAGTTAGCTGCTCTGGTCAAGACTTTGTTTTCAGGAAGAGGAGGAAGAAAAGTGCGTAGCCTAGGTAACCGAAGCCTGCCCACCCCATGAGAGGAAAGCGTGCGTAGTAAAAGCCTCGTCTTGTAGTCCAGACATGGGAAAAGGATGAAGAAACAAATTCATTAGTATTGGAGAGACCGGACTACCTTGGGGTATCTCCTTCCTTCTCTTGGACTACTTTCTACTTTGACATGGCTTTTCTATCTCTCAGCCTGTGAGAAACTTACTAGACTCCATACTCATACAGGGAGTAAACAAACATTTATTAACGCGGATTGACTGCTTGTGAGAGGCTAACTTATGGGTCATTAGGTGTCTGTCGGAGATGTTCTTTTAATGTATACGAGTATGCCTCAATGTGACTCTTTGGAAGGAAGAAGGGTACTTCCTTTTTGCTTTTCATTTACTGGCTAACATTTCTAATTGTACTTCTTTGCCTCAGGGTGGGTTACGACCATACTAGCCTTCTTGAAGGTTCAGGTACTAGTTATTTGACAAGAGGGATATTGGATTTGCTTGGGAGTTAGTCACTGAATTTTCTGCCTATGGCAATACTGCTTCTTCTTGTAAGCGGGAATCTGGTTCTCTTCAGGTTCTTTCTACGGATACATGGCTTGGTTTCAAGGGATTTCGGTAACAAAGGAGGCATACTCAAACTAGGCTTTTTCCTGTACAGTGAAAGGTGGAAATGCTGGCACTACCTTTTCCTTTTCATCTCAACTATATCAATCAGGTACCGAGAGAGAGACAGCATAAAGTCCAGAAACTCTTGGTAATAAGTACGCGGCTTACTCAGTGGCTTCAAAGTACTCTGCCACTGTCTTGACTTCAACTATTCCTGGGCTTGAGGTAAGGGATTATGGTACTCCGCCTCTGAAGTGGTAATGCGATCATAGAAAGTCAAAATCATAATATGTGAAAGCTCGCCCGATTGAAAAATGTCTAAAAGAAGAGAAAATCAGGCTCCTGCTGATAAGAGCTTGCGTCAAAGCTTTCGTTAGCCTTAGAAGTCCTTTCATAGATTCTCGAACCTCCGACAGACAGAATAGAATCTCCATGCATGCGTTCTTTCTCTCCTCCCCTCAGCCATACATCTCTTTCTTTTATCCTTTTTTTGATGTGAATTATAGGAATATTGCAAACCGGGAGTTCGTTAGGTCTCAATATGTTAGATACCTTTAACTGGATTGGTGAAAGAGCTCCCCCAACCTCACATAAAAGCATGATTTTGGACCTACACAAAAAACAAATCGATTGCTTGTTGCGTCTACTTCACTTCAAACTTCAAAGGCCAATTCTCTTTCTTTCCACATCCAAATTGACAACAAGGAAGGTGGATTAGTCAATAATCTAGGAAATGGTTTCACGGGATCGGGATTCAGCCAGCAGTCCGACTTTGTGGAAAACTCCTATCCAAAATTCTATATATAGGACTTTACTTTTTCCTTCCCATGCTTGAAAGGAAGGGTAATCTAGGCAGCATATATACGTGAATTCCATAGACGTTGCTTGCTTGGTTTCTTTCTCGGGAGACATAGAACTTTTCACGTGCTGAACGCAATCCCTATTGTGTACTCTATGTAATACAATGATGGTATTTGAAAGAAGATCAAGACTTCCTAATAATCCTTCTCCTAATTCACTCAAACAAAACTCTCTACCTCGGGTCTATCTGACTCGTTCTATTGCTCTACTCTATACTCTATTACCAGATTACCCGCCCTAGGGACTCTTATTCCAGATTCAAGGAAGTGGCTCCTTTACTCAGACATATATATGTATATTCTATTTCGAGTATAGACTCTAGAAGTGAAGTGAGTTGGCATTGCATTGTTGGTCAAAGCTCAGCCAATCCAGGTAGCTACACAGACTAGATTGACTTGCTTGAAAGCACTGACTTCTTCCTGGAATGAGAAATGCAGCTACTCCCCAAGGTCCAGTTAGGCTCACTAGAATTCGAATGACGACAGGAAGAGCGGAAGGGAATGCCACAAAAGCTTGGATAGCCCAATTGCCCCTGTTCTTTTTCCCAGCGTTTCAAAGGTGGGCTGATCTTGATTCCCCCTTTCTCAATGCCTCTTTTCTTTCTTCCCAGCGAGAAGCAATGGTTCGAAGACCAAAGCAAAGCCACCAAACGAATGCCAAAGCGACGAAGCCTCATATCCCCAGTCTCACCATTCAATTAAGTAGTTTCTTCCTTTTTCTAGTTTCTGACTTCTTCTATTAGTGCCGGAGTCCTACCCGAAGCCACCTCTTACGAGACTAGCGTTGATCGAGCATTCCCGGAACCAAGATCACAATCGCTTCACTCCTACAGGTTGGCGTAGCGTGGTCCAGTCCTTCTATCCGGTCACCCTCACTCTCACTCGTAGGTAGCTTATCTTTGCAGCTTTGAATTCTTACTATTGCTTTGATTCCTTTGGCACGTTGAGAACACAAAGACGACTTACTTGGGATTGGTGAGTTCGGTCAAGCGGGAGAGACGAGGCAGTAGAGTTCGCTCCTGACCCCTGTACTAGAATGCGACGGATGGCAGGCCAAAATCTCCTGACTCTCGATGTGAAAGAAAAGAGTGCTTCCTCTTATGCTGGTGCTCGAGACGTTATACCAATATCCTCTTCTGGTACTCTCAAGGCCTCATCTCCTCTATCGAGAGCTAGTCTGAGAGTCCTTCGCTCCTTATCATCTCAACTGCTGTCCTCAAGGCCTCATGTTGAAAGGGGCTCCCTCTCTGCTCTCTTAGTATAACCTAGCTATTACTGCCAGGAGAGAACGCAAGCAGGCTAGGATATACTAGACTCTATGACTTGTGTGAAGCATAGCTGGATGTAGCTAGTGAACTTGTTGATAAGTCAAGAGCGACATCCCTGTAAATTGTTCGTCTAGGTCTTTCGCGCCGATGCTGTCTTCGGCCTTTTCCTGACTTTAGCCGTTCAATCTCCCTGCTTCTTCCAACAAGATTCCGCGCCGGTGTATTCTCTTTCGTCGAGAAGTAATCTGAATGTAGTGTCCGCAAGGAAGTGGAATTCACTCAATGGTTAGGTTGCGGTGCTACAGGTCTAGTAGAAGGAGCAGTGGTTACCGGAAGAAAGATCAGTTGTTAGCAGAAGAAGGATCAGTTCTTAGTGGAAGAAGGAGCACTTCTTTCTTTTGACTTTGATTGATGCCTATCGAAAAAAAGGAGAAGCGAGGGTGCCTGATTCTGGAAGATTCGAATCAGATCTGACCATACTATATCAAGTAAGCGCTTTTCACACCTTACCTGAACTGAACACCTACCCAATTGAGCTTTTTGACCTCAGTCTTGTTTCTGACCCCTTTTTGATAAGCAAGATGGTAGGTGAGGTGGGCACAAACACTGGCACATTCCAATCGCACATCTCTCGTAGATATTCAAAAAGAGTTATTCACCACCATGAGAGTCTTTCTTCTGCACGGTACACGCACGACACACATCGATCTGGAGCAAGGTCGTTCGAGCTGGATTCTTTGGTAAGTGATTGGCTTAATGCCGGCGCTTTCAAACTACCACGAGATATGAGTTTATGCAACTTCGACGAATATTAACGATAGAGCCGAGTGAAAAGATGACCATAGCCGAACAGCCGGCGATTGAGGCGACAAGCATTGGTTCGAAGAAGAAAGAGTCAAACTGAGGCAGAACACACTTCCTCGGTCAAAGAACTACTGGATTCCGCTTCCTTTCTGATTTTCTTGTCTTTGGTCATATAGCTTCTTCACTTGTTGTATCTCCTCAGTGATTTTGGTTAACAGTGAAATTCTGGCTGCTTGAGGACGAGAGTACAAGTCGAAGAACTTCGACGTGGAGATCGTGTATCAACTCGATGTTATGGATGCAACCTTCAATCAAGAACACAATTTGGATGACCTGAGCGAGCTATCCTTTACCTTCGACGAATGGGACTCTGGCTGGAAGTTCGAGACTGACCTAGGGTCGAAATTTGACGTACAGCCGGAATGAGATTCGAGTAAGGACCGAACTACGGAAACATCTTTCTGATAGTATGGCCGGACCCGACCTAGAGGGTGAAGCAGGAATCAGCGACTAGGAGTTCAGACTTTTCAGATAACGTTCAGGTCCGTGTCACAGACATCTTTCTGATTGGGCGCAGACAATACCCACTCATACAGCTCATTCCAATAGGCGTTTTTACCAGCAAGTTCGTCTTTTCAATACCGATTCAACCATGGTTATCGGTCATACTGTTCATTGGATTATTGCCATAGTGGTCATACTTTACCACTTGAATCAGAAACCTCGAGGACTGGAACTAATTAAAGAGCCCTACTTGAAATTCAAAGTATGTTCCTTTTCGTCTATGTGGAGATGTGAATAGTTCTTTGACCCAGACCAGAAGAAGCCTGAGAAGTTAGACCTTGCCATTGACTCTAGTCGTACCCCCATCTCAGTTATACCAGACCACCTGGTTGGTACTCCGAGACGAGAACCATCCTTTTCTTTAAGCCAGTCAAAAACATCAAGAAGTTCACTAAGCCCCTGTCCAAACAGACACATTACTCATCTACCTCATACTCAATAGACTCACTAGCAAGAATTATCTGAAATAGAATGAAAAAGGAGCATATTCTATTCGTTCTGTGGTAGACTCATCGCTGGCTGACAATTGGTGTCCCCACTTTTGACATTCCCATGGTCCCATTTTCCAACTTCGCTAGGTAGGCCCAAAACGAGTCTTCCACGATTAGCCCCTGAAAGAAAGCAAGCTACATATTCTTCCTTTCTTTGACTTTAGAAAAAGGAAGTAGGATGGTCTAACCTAACCACATCAGTACAATAGGGTGGACATCGAAAGTTTATCAAGCACTGTACTGCTCCCCCTGACCCGGCTAAATCCTCTCCTATATCACCTCCATCTCGGCACACAGCCCCAGCACCGACCCCATGAAACCACGGTCTAAAGATAACACACGAAGAATAAGGGTACTATAAACTAGACATGAGTCAACCTTACTGCTTCCCTACGTATATTGCCCTAGAAAAAAAATGTGAAAGCAGCAGTACTTGAAAGCTATATGAGAACGAACTCCTTCTATTCTATCGGTGTTGATATGAATGAGACTACCTTTTCGTCGGCGGGGTAAAGAGAAAAGGAGAAAAACGATTGATTCACCGGGAAGTAGGTCGTTCAGTGATGTAGTTACGGTCATTTATAGCAAAGACGAGCAAGCCGGGCCAATTCCGCCCTATCACTCAACCATCGGAAAAAGACAGATTGGTGTCTGTGGCACTAACCAAACAAAGTACTGGACCAAGCCATGGATACCCAGTTCTCCATTCATTCGCATGGCTTTCGACACACGCGTGGTGCCATCTCTTTCTTCCGGGAACTCCAAAAGTGGTCTGCTTTAGATAGGTTTGTTCAGTGTGATGTAGTGAAATGCTTTGATCGAATAGATCATGAGCTCTTCCTTACCTTTTTGAGGGAGAAATTGGGTGCTCACAACTTTGGACTGATACATCTCATCGCTACTTTTCTTCAAACCCCTATCGTAGACAAGAAGGGTCACAATTACACATTCCATGGAAAAGGAATACTACAAGGTAGTCCGATATCCCCGGTACTCATGAATTTCTTCCTTCATCATTTGGGTGGAAAAACAGATGTTTAAGGAAGAGACAAAGCTTTTCTATTATGAACGGTACGCAGTTGACATCATCTTAGGTATAGGTAAGGGTTGTGGAACAAAAGAAAGAATACGACTCTGAACTTCAAAGAAAGAGCGCTTTGCTCAGGCCGTAGAGGAACTCAAGTTCAGTTATACTTGGAATGATATTGTTCGGGGGAAGAGTCCCAAATTCATCAAACCAAAGGCTACAGGTACTGGGCTTACTCTTCTCTTTGAGAGAAGATGGAAAACTCATTAGAAGGGAACCCTGAGACCGCTGGGACAAGCGACTCCATCTATCCTCTGGCTCGATTGCAGGAAGAAGACAAAGCCCTTACTCTTCCCTACTCGAGGAACTCTGGAGTCGGGTTAGGGTCTATGTCTTCTACGCTCTTCTTCCTGGCCCTTCACGATCAGAGGAAAAGAGACTCATTCGTTTCCTGCAGAACCTCATCAAAGATCGAGCAATGGACTTTGTAGACCGACATACTGATCAAAAAAGAAGCCATCAAGACCACGAATTCATTCATTCCTATGTTAAGCGAGTCCCTTTGCAACTAGCAGAAGCAAGGTTTTGGAAAAAATGGAGGGCAAAGAAGAGTAGCGAATAGTCAGTTTTTGCCTACTCTATGGATTGTTCACTGCGCCGAAGTTAGCTAGTCGGAATACACTTTTTCCACATAGCAGTAAGAGCACTCCATTCCCCGTCAAACGAAGAAGAAGGGAGTGGTACTTTTTCTTACCAAGCCGGGGGTCCTCTTTCTTTCCAAAGAAGAATCAAACTGTCATTCCCGTCTTAATCCGAATGGAGCTACACGTCATCTTTTCTAGTGGCAATAGGGAATCAGCTATCAAAGTAGTGTATGGTGTGTTCCTGATCAATTTCTTTTCATCACAAAATTCAATGAATCAAACTCGTTGACTAGCAGAACTAGCGAACATAAGGTGACTTTACTGAACTCATCCCTTTTCTCTGACTTTGTTCTTGTTCTTTATAAGGCTGTTCCTTGCTCTCGACTAATCCCTTCTTTCTGAGAGATCAAGATGACCTAGTGCTGGTCTTCTAGTCGGAAGCAACTCCAGATCTGGTGAGGCCCTCAGAACTGTTCGAAGCCAATAGTAGAACAGAACTTTCCTATTTAGGAGAATATGCCAGTCAAAACATCATGATACTCTCACTAATCCCACTAAGAGAGAAAGAAAGAGCCAGCTACTACGTGTTAGCCTAGGACTATACCCATTATCTTATCAGTACATATCAATTCATTTCTCAGCATTAACGAACACCCATACTCTGAGTTCTCTCAGTTATCTCTCCCACTAGCCCACTCGCGATACAGAGACATTGGCGGCAAATCCAAGATAATTGGGTGACTGGCCCTATCTATCCCAATAGGCTCCTTGCTTAATGAAAGCCCCTTCACACTCATCTACCCATACGAAGAAAGCTCTCTTTTTTCCGGGGACCACCCGATTAATAATCAGTCTCCAAATGGAAGATTACCAGCTAAAACAACTGAGCTATGGGAAAGAAAAGAAAATTATGTTCGTTCAGTGATGGGTGAAGTCTTATGGTTCCAAGTCCGCCCACGACTCTTCTTTACATTGACAAAACCAACTCCGACGAGGTCGGCAGAAGAGCGACCCGGATCTTTCCGAGCCCTCCTCAGCTTGTGAGAACTCTCAGCGCTATGGTGGAACACATACCTCTACCGGGCTTATTCGAATGGAGGATAAACATATGATTGACTAGAATGGAGGCGAGGAAGTCAAAGGGTAAGGATTAGAGAGTAGAGCTGCTGTCAATCCCCTGTCACTCATTGATAAGAATAAGAAAGAGAAGAGAAAAGAGACGGAAATGCTTTCAAACGGCATTACTTCTGTGCATATTCTCATAAAT